CGGAAATGCAATTCTCGGGTGAGGAAAGGGTTGTCTCAGGTACGGTACGCCTGGGGCAGGATTGAATCGATGTACCTAAGCTAAACTTATAAGATTGAACCACCTATAGACGGAATTAGGAGAGCTGAGGTTTAATCCAAGACCAGGAAAGCACCAGCTATATCGAAGCCCAATGCCAAGCAAAGCCCTAGACGGAAAGTGAAGAAATTGGCTTCAAGCTTCGCCCTTAACCCAAGATGAGGTGGAGCCTTACCCCGACACAAGGTGGGACCCTCCCATTAGGATAGTGGGCTTAGTCAGACCAACATAGGTTGTCAACCAAAAAGGAGAAGCTCCCGTTATTGTTGGTTTATGGATAACCTAAGACGAGAGGATTGGGCTTAGAACAAGACCTTTCGGTGGATATGATCACATCTTCATGACAAGAGGTGTACACCTTTGGCCTCACTCAAGGTAATGGGTGACCAAACCTAACGAGTCTAAACAAATTGGATCTTATTGTGTGACAAAAACAGAGATTGGGAATGCTTGGCAGGTATTTGAGTGGCCAACCAGTAAATTAGGGAAATCAAACACATAAAGAAGTTTTCTTTCCAAGCCTGGTAACACCACACTTAAGTAAGTCGATTCAGATTAGCCAACAAGCGAATCCATTAACTCAGTCAACTCTTTCTGGTAAAAGTGCTCATCACTACTACTATATATAATATAGTAAATTACAGACAACACTCAATGCTAATGAGTGGATCAAGTCATTTACTAGTCAATGAACTGACTAAACCCTGTCTGTTCTGGGAATTTACCCACTTAACTATACTCTTAGGGCAAGCCGCCCTGTGGTAATTAACTCCGTAAAATCTGTATCAGTCTTGAGGCAATTTGGAAATGCTAGACAAAGATATTAATCAGAGTCAGTCAATTCCCTAGCTACAGTTAATATGAAAAATCCCGGGTAGGTAATTCAAACACGCCCCACCCAATAGGTGAATCTTTCAAAGTGTGGGAAATCTCCCCTTTCTTCAATCCTAGAATCGATGCCTAAGAAAAAGGGTATATCTATGAAAATGCTCAACCCATTCATGCGATTCAATCCTCTGCTCTGATTCTATTAAAAAGGAAACACTCCACTAAGTCGTACACACTCCCCAATAAGTCTGGTAATTAATTCGTTCAAATCAATGCTCGGTGCAGCAGGTAATGTAACTTAATCAATCGCAAGCGGCAAAAGAACTCAAACTCAATCCACAATCCGTCTCGCTCGTCTGGGAAAGAAGAGCAGGCTGTTAGGCAAGCCGGCTTTAATACAACCTCTAGGGAAGCCAGGAAAGTTGGTATATACTTTGTACCAAACTTTTGAAACAGTTTGAATTCTCCAATAAGGAAGAAATGAAAAAGCTAGGCCGAAGGATGAGATGGCATTTCAAGAGAATAGTCGATCAGTATGGCAGGAAGAGGTCTCTTTGTCAAATCCTCTATCATCTAAAGCTGGGTCAGAAACTTCCTTTAGGAGCAGAAGAATTTGCAGGCCGTAGGACAAAGCTTCCATTCTCGAAGAAACTAGCCAAGTTTGAAAACACTTAAGAGGGCTGGGTATTGAAAGAGTCTGGCAGGAAGAAGTATAGTACCAAGCGGCAGTAAGCCTCGATTCGAATTAGCAGAGAGGTCAGTTTTAGGAGGTCGGTGTCCAGTGGAGTTCAGCGAGAAACTCAAAGTAATACATACCTATTTGTTGCGATGTGATTGCTTCGCACCTTTCAATATTTCTTTTACTTCTAGTGCTATCTTCCATCCGTTCCAGTTCATGGATCTTCTTCTTGTTGTAGAACGAGAATTGGATTGATTCCTATAGTTCTCTATTTGCAAATTCATTACTTAATAACGATCTTATAGGCTTTGTCTCAGGCAGATCTGGAGCGACTGGATTGAACAGAAAGTACATACACACACTAACACATCATAAAAGGAAAGAGATGAGAGGAGACTCGAACTACAAAAGTGTTTCTTGACTATTTTTTCGGAAGCAAGGGGCAAAATAATGCCTAAATTCTAAAGGAAAGACCCTCGCCTCGCTGCCCAATAAACCATTATTTGCTGCTCAAGACATCGGCCAATGTGTGGCTCCACCATCTGTCATTTCATGCTGGTAGGGTAGGGAAGGACATACTGACCGACCTACCGGGAGAAAAGGCTTTCTACGTCCGCTTCCCCAGTCCCGCTAATCCAGAAGTCAGTTCATCTTCCCGGGAAATATCATGCTTCTTTCTCCGTGCCATCACAGGTGGGTGGTGCTGGCGAAACTACAACGACTGCTTTTGCTACTAGTGCGGAAGCATATTCGTCTGTGTTTGTGAGTCACCTCGTCTCGATCAGTCTATTCCCTGGTTATTTTGTAGGCACACATCTGAGGTATCCATATAGGGAGGGATCGCCCATACATAGTGCGAATGCCCATTGGCAATGTCGCAAGAGTTCAGGGACGGCCGTAGCTAAATTTCCATTGCTAATCTTACATGTTCCCACGAACAAAACAAAAAAGAAGAAAAGGCTATTCCTTAGACACAGAGGTGGGATTAAGGCGTCATGCGGAACTCCAACAACATAGACCAGATGACTTATTGAAAATAGGTTGAGGAGCCTGATCCTGGAGCTGAGCAAGCATGGGCGCGATCCACATCGAGTGGAACTACTATAACTATAGCTAGTGGAAGTACCATCCATTCCGCAGTGGGCGGACGTTCTTTTCAATCCTATGAAGCTCATCAGTATTTCTGTCAACAATTCTTTAGTATGATGGCTGTTGGTCTTAATTTGAGTCAACACTATTAAAATGAATAGAAAAAGGAACCAAAGACTGAGCAACTACTTCTAGAATGATGTTATAGAAAATACAAGACACAGTGATCCTCATCCGGCATAATAGCAGTACATGAATTCCACCCAGACGAAATGGACTGACTCTCTATGGCAACTATGGATCTCAACATAAAAAAAAAGAAAGTGCTTATCCATCCTTGGAAGAACTAGCTCCCTCCCTGTCTTTGTCGGAACTTGAATCGAGGTAGGCAAAAGAATCCTTACTCGGAACGAGCCCAAGATAAAGGGTCTAGTCCAATTTTAGTCTTGGTTGTACATCGGTACTACGCACGGTAGGCATTTCTTCCAGTTATCGGGACTTGCACTTGCTTTTTCCGGCCTTAGTGGTATTTCAATGATTTTATTGCCCTAGCCCCGTCCTTCCATCATAGCTTAGTTAGCTAGCTAGCTACTTCATTTTGTGCTAAAGCCCCTCGATACATAAGTGCTCTCATTCCTAGAACCCACCCGGGGCGAGTTGGTAACCGTAAACCATTGATCTACGAATTCAAGTGAATGAAAATGTAGATAGATTTTTTCCTACTTCTGTAACATAACTTCTCTACGGATAAGCTTCAACTACTGAATGAAGAGATAGTGAGACCTACCTAGCAACGAGAAATACTAGAACTGAAATTCCTTGCCTTGACTCGCCTACTTCTCCAGTCTTTGATGTTGCTTTCCTGGCTTTCGATTCCTATTCGTCTGATGTGTTGATGCTTGAGAAGAAGCTTTGGCACTGACACCTTACTTTCTTTCGCATAGGGCTTTAACAGATAAACTCTTTACAATACTTTATGCTGTAAAACAAGAGGAAGAAAAGAAAGGATCCATGATGTGCATGTGCCTTTTGGTCTTGTACCAACGCTCTTTAATAACGAGGCTTTCCAGCTTCTGGGAAAACCCTATCCCCCATCTTTCACTTCCCCTTTAGATGAGAAGCCGAAGGTGGCTATCAATATGGCACCTCGAAGAGCATAAAAGCAATGAGCCCGAAGCCTGAAACCTGAAACCATAGATTGAACACTCAAAGAGGATCAACCTAGTCAATAGATTGAGACACAACCTGCTTACTCACCTAGGGTCGGTCCGGCTCCGCCTACTACTCCTACTTATCCTTTTTTTGAAGCTAGAAACAGAGCAATAGCCATACAATGGAGAGCATAACCTAAAGGAAAGGGGTGGGTCGAAGGTAGATGATAACTAAAGGTGACAAGTCGATCTATTTTTTAGAGAAGAGCTAGAGCAGTTGACAGCTCACTAAGGAGTCTGTCTCGTCTAGTAGAGCTATTATCCAATGGGTCACCAGAGTAGAGATGACCTTTTAACCATAGCATCTGACTGTATAAAATGGCAAGGTGTTTGTTAGTGCTTCCCTTTCTTTATCTAGCAAGATATCAATACAGGCAGGCTGATGGCTAACCAGAGAATCATTGCCATAGGGTTCTCGAGAGTCAACCCTGTCTGGCCTACAAGCTTTTGGAGTTAGAGAATCTCTATGAGGTGTAAACTGATGTAGAGGATCCAGACAAACAATACCCTTGAAGAGTTTTATGAGCATAGTCATTTCACTATACTATTAGGTTTGTCATGACATCTTCCCTCTAACTGAGTTCAAAAGACTATTTTGAAGAATGAATCAGGGTTTTTGCGCTCCTTGGAATCAGGCCTATACGTAGTGTAAGCCGCCTGCTGCTGCTAAAGCAAGGTATGAGGGTTAAAGTAAGCGATGCACATCTTGATATACTCAATTAAGTAAGACTATCTTATCTAGTTCTGTTTATGCGTCTAGTGAGCATTGAACTCCTTTGACAAGCGCAATGCTTCTTTATCGATCAGTTAGACGCTTTATACCAGGTTAAAGCTGAAGTTACGATACCAGTGCCTGCTTCCAAGCCCTCAAATATCGAGGATATGGTGTGCCCCGTTACCTTATTTCTAGGTGTAATAAAGGCTCTCCCCCGACTAGAAGGATCCAGGGACAACGGCTATTTCCTCCTAAAATATTGGCAGTAGCCGAAACGACTGGAAACCCAGGTAGCGGTCCGGAAAGGGCAAAAGGGCAAGGTGAGTAGTGAAAGCAAGAACGTTCTTTCGCATATAGAGCGACTGCCCAAGCCCTGATTCAGGGTTACTGGTCCACACCA